ACGGATGCAAGAAGGAAGTTTGAGCTTGATGCAAATGGCTAAAATATCGTCTGCCTTATTTGATTATCAATCAAATAAAAAGTTATTTTATGTACCAATTCTTACATCTCCTACTACTGGTGGGGTAACAGCTAGTTTTGGTATGTTGGGCGATATCATTATTGCCGAACCAAATTCCTACATTGCATTTGCGGGTAAAAGAGTCATTGAACAAACATTGAATAAAACAGTACCCGAAGGTTCACAAGCGGCTGAATATTTATTCCAGAAGGGCTTATTCGACCTAATTGTACCGCGTAATCTTTTAAAAATAGTTCTTAGTGAATTATTTAAGCTTCATGCCTTCTTTCCTTTGAATTCAAAGGAAATCAAGTAGAGTGCACTAAGTTCCATTATTTGATTTGTAGGAAACAAGTAATTAGTTTATCAAAATCAAAGTAAATAAGACTGTAGTTTTCTTGGGTAACCTAAGATCTAATTGTAGAAAGAATCAAAAATTGTGGATAACTCTTTTTTTTTACCCCGCTTCCCCATTACTAATTAATAAGTCCCTAGCAATTGAACAAGATATTAAAGGGTGAGTTGCCCCTTTCGGGAAATTCAGTAATAAAAGTATAGTGTAATAAAGCATCAATTTCCACCTTTCGCAAATTTGTAAGAAACTCTTTCTTTATTAAATTAGAAGACAAGACACAAAAAAACGACTAAAAAGACTAAAGTTGCTTGTCATAGGTATCTTTTCTTTCATATAGAAAGACGAATAAGTCCATTTATTTAGTTCTACATTCCTTGGACTTATTCTATATATCCACTATTTAGTTATATTTACTAAGAATTTTCAAATGGAATTTATTTTCAGAATAATTACAATTTTGAATTATAATTATATATATAAATATTCAACAAAAAAATAACAGGTACAAATAGTCAACCGAGGTACCCCATTTTATGACAACTTTTAATTTTCCTTCTATTTTGGTGCCCTTAGTAGGCCTAGTATTTCCGGCAATCGCAATGGCTTCTTTATTTCTTCATGTTCAAAAAAACAAGATTGTTTAGATCTGAGGGGACCTAATCTCAGCCATTTTTTTTTTGAAACTTAGACTTGTAGCCTAACACAGATATTTATTTTGGGAAATGAAATATGGTATAACATGTGATTTCCGCCGAAACAAAAGCTCTTATGCCTGCAGAAAATGATCTATAGGTAAATGAATGAATTCTAACTAGTTTCAAATAGATCAGTATCACTGGATGACTAAATGTGTAAAGTTGGTGGATCTATATGTATATCAATATATATTGGGATCATATGAAGGGTATGTTATTATTATTTTAGATCGAACCAATTTGATGAATTACTCCTTACTAAAGGTTCACCTCAAACTAGTACTAGTTCACATCAAACTAGTGCTAGTTGATGAGAGTTCCTTTGGAACCAAAAAAGGCAAATTTGGGGCATTCTCCCAATTCCAATAAAATGAAATTAGATCAAGTATGAGTTGGCGATCAGAACACATATGGATAGAACCTATAACGGGATCTCGAAAATTAAGTAATTTTTTCTGGGCCCTTATCGTTTTTTTAGGTTCATTAGGATTCTTATTGGTTGGAACTTCTAGTTATCTTGGTAGAAATTTGATATCTTTTTTTCCGTCTCAACAAATCATTTTTTTTCCACAAGGGATCGTGATGTCTTTCTACGGGATCGCGGGTCTCTTTATTAGTTCCTATTTGTGGTGCACAATTTCCTGGAATGTAGGTAGCGGTTATGATCGATTCGATAAAAAGGAAGGAATAGTTTGTATTTTTCGTTGGGGATTTCCTGGAAAAAACCGTCGCATATTCCTCCGATTCCTTATAAAAGATATTCAATCCGTTAGAATAGAAGCCAAAGAGGGTATTTCTGCTCGTCGTGTCCTTTATATGGACATTAGAGGCCGGGGGGCTATTCCGTTGACCCGTACTGATGCTAATTTGACTCCACGAGAAATTGAACAAAAAGCCGCGGAATTGGCTTATTTCTTGCGCGTACCAATTGAGGTCCTTTGAGAAAAGGAGCTGGCTGAAGAACGAATGCTTTCTCAGCAGGAGGGAAAAAAGCATTCTTGTATTTTTCTATAATATAACTTAACTGAAGTTTCACCTGAGCATTCAGTCGAGCCAAACCCGTCGTATATGGAACAACTAGAAAACAATTTTTTTGTTTGTTAGGCGTATCTAAATCCATGCAACTCAATTGTACCGAGTCACAAATGGAATGACTAGAATCAATTCATCTCATATATAAAACGATTTCAAAAGAAATTTATTTTTTCGTTTGAAATTCCAGATTTGTTGTAACTGATGCTTTATATGAAGAGAAATCCTAAAATGCAGAAAAATCATATCTTGTCAATTATTTTATTTTTGCCAATCCACCTTTCGTTTGTGTTCCTTACGAACTAATAATGGGTTTTTGAGAACTGGCTTATGTCTTGTTTGGACGCCCTTTTTTTTGATCATCACAATATCTTTCTCTCAATTATTCTATTCTTGGCTATGGGTTCTTGCAATTTTTTCGAAATATTTACTCTTTTTATAGAAAAGGAGTTCTTTCGGCTCAAAATTTCAATAATATTCATTCATTAAAGTACTTCTTTCAGTCATTCATCGAAAGGAGACACTTGTTGGGGATTTGATGAATTAAGATATCTCAAGATTGTTTATTATTTCTCCATTCGAATTCGAAGTAGAGTCTTAGTCTATTTCTGTACTTTCTCTAGATGTTGAAAAAAATCACAAATAAATAGATTTAATACCTTGTCTAGAACTCATGTGTGAAAAAAATATTCGAGCACAGAGAGTCGATGGGGTTAATTAACAATTCACAGATGAAAAATGGCAAAAAAGAAAGCATTGACTCCTCTTTTGTATCTTGCATCTATAGTATTTTTGCCCTGGTGGATTTCTCTCTCGTTTACGAAACGTGTGGAATCTTGGGTGACTAATTGGTCGAATGCTGGTCAATCCGAAATTTTTTGGAATGATATTCAAGAAAAAAGTATTCTAGAAAAGTTCATAGAATTAGAGGAAATTCTCTTCTTGGACGAAATTTTGAAGGAATATTCGGAGACACATCTTCCTATAGGAATCCAAAAAGAAACGATCCAATTAATCAAGATACACAATGAGGATCGTATCCATATGATTTTGCACTTATCGACAAATATAATCTGTTTTGTTATTCTAAGCGGCTATTCCATTTTAGGGAATGAAGAACTGGTTATTCTTAACTCTTGGGCTCAGGAATTCCTATATAATTTAAGTGATACAATAAAAGCTTTTTTGATTCTTTTAATAACAGATTTATGTATCGGATTTCATTCACCCCACGGGTGGGAACTAATGATTGGTTCTGTCTACAAAGATTTTGGATTTATTCATAATGATCAAATTATATCTGGTCTTGTTTCGACTTTTCCAGTAATTCTGGATACTCTTTTTAAATATTGGATTTTCCGTTATTTAAATCGTGTATCGCCATCACTTGTAGTTATTTATCATTCAATGAATGATTGAGAAATGATCAATCAATATTAATCTAATCCAAAAAACTTTCTATCCAGGGGTTTTCATCCCAGAGTATTCCAGTAAAATGATTCCAGTAAATAGCAGAATCGTGGATAGTGACCTATACTAGTAACCTACCCAATTTATTGTAGAAATTTTCGGATCAACGATTAGACCATGCAAACTCGAAATACTTTTTCTTGGATAAAGGAACAGATTACTCGATCTATTTCGGTATCGCTTATGATATATATCATAACCCGTACGTCAATTTCAAGTGCATATCCCATTTTTGCGCAGCAGGGTTATGAAAATCCACGAGAAGCGACTGGACGTATTGTATGTGCCAATTGCCATTTAGCTAATAAGCCCGTGGATATTGAGGTTCCACAAGCGGTACTTCCCGATACTGTATTTGAAGCAGTTGTTCGAATTCCTTATGATAAGCAAGTGAAACAAGTTCTTGCTAATGGCAAGAAGGGGGGTTTGAATGTGGGGGCTGTTCTTATTTTACCGGAGGGGTTTGAGTTAGCTCCTGCCGATCGGATTTCTCCCAATATGAAAGAAAAGATAGGAAATTTGTCTTTTCAGAACTACCGCCCTGCTAAAAAAAATATTCTTGTGATAGGGCCTGTCCCCGGTCAGAAATATAGTGAAATCACCTTTCCTATTCTTTCTCCTGACCCCGCTACTAAGAAAGATGCTTACTTCTTAAAATATCCTATATACGTAGGCGGTAATAGGGGAAGGGGGCAGATTTATCCCGACGGAAGCAAGAGTAATAATACGATTTATAATGCGACAGGGGCGGGTATAGTAAGTAAAATCATACGAAAAGAAAAGGGGGGATATGAAATATCCATAACCGATCCATCGGATGGACGTCAAGTGGTTGATATTATCCCTCCAGGACCAGAACTTCTTGTTTCAGAGGGTGAATCCATCAAAGTGGATCAACCATTAACTAGTAATCCTAATGTTGGTGGATTTGGTCAGGGAGATGCCGAAATAGTACTTCAAGATCCATCACGTGTCCAAGGTCTTTTATTCTTCTTGGGATCTGTTATTTTGGCACAAATCTTTTTGGTTCTTAAAAAGAAACAATTCGAGAAGGTTCAATTGGCCGAAATGAATTTCTAGACTCGCAGATTTATTGACATCAAGTTCGTAAAAAGAACCCAATTATTGTTGTCGATTATGTATGATAAAAAAAAAATGAAATTCTGAAAAACCTTTTATTTACTTTGGTATGATTGCTAGATTTCAATGTTCTAAGTCATAAAACCAAGGCATTTGATTCTATTTCAAATAGAATCAAATTGGGATAGATATTAGCATAAGGAAAAACAAACTATAAATGTGAGGAACAAAACAAATAAGTCTAGGGGGGATTATTCGTCTTCTTACTCTTTCGACACAAGATAAAGGGTGTACAAAATTCCTTTTCT